AGATAATAAGGATTCAAATTTATATAAAAATATATTTTAGATTTGAAATTGGGTATTTTAATGATTTATGGTTCTAATTTTAATAACTTTTATAAAAGTTAGTGTTTTTGAAAAAACTTTGTTTAAAATACCCACATAAAAAAAAAATAAATAGAATATTCATTCTATAAAAAATATAATAATTATTTCTCTGGGGGAAAAATAAAGAAGTATGCGTTAAATAAGATTATTCAATATATTCGTCGGTTACGGATCCTTATTCTAATATATATATTTAATACAAGTAATAACCTAAAGTTATATAATAATATGTCACTCTTATACTAAATATAAAGAATATCGAAAAAAAGAGAAGTGAGGGAAGGATATCCATCATTAAGGGGCCTTTAATACAAGAAATCAGATGTTATAATAATACCTATGAATCCAATATTATTCATTTATAAGGATTTAATGTCTATAAGAGTTTCCAATATATAATATAATAATTATTTGAAGAATAAAGTAAGTTAAATAATATAAATATTTATCTATGTATAAGTAATACTTGATATAAAGCATATAGTGTATACCTTTTATATAAATGTATATAATATAAATATTTAATATAGAGTTAATGCTAGCTACTATATAATACCTAGAGTATATTGTTAAGTAAGGGGGGATAAGAGGTTAATAGAAGGAGGGCGGGGCTTGTATTAGTATAGTTCCATTTTTTTATTTTTTTTATTAAAGTTTAATTCTGTCTTTTATAAATTAGCTATATTAATTTAGTTTTATGGAAATTTTTTTGTTTGTTTTAATTCTAAAAGATTATTTAAATTTTCAGAACTTAGTATTAATTTTTAGTTAGGGCTAGAATTAGAAATTAATATAATATTGGATAAAATTGTGCCAGCATCCGCGGTTATACAATTAAATATAAGTTAATTTTTTTATTTGTTTATTTAATTAATTTTTTTAGTGATTAAATTTTTTATTTTAAGGTGAAATTTTAATTAATTATTATTCATTTTTTAAATTAAATAAGAAAAGCTTAATTAGACTAGGATTAGATACCCTATTATTATGTTTGTAAATTTTATATGATTATTAGTTATGATCTTTAAAGTAAAAGAATTTGGCGGTAAATTAATTATTTAGAGGAACCTGCCCCGTAATTGATAATCCACGATAATATAAACTTTAATTTTACTTATATATCGCTGTCTTAAGAGTGTTTTTTTAGAATTATTCTCTTTTATAATTATTTTATTTATGTCAGGTCAAGATGTAGTTATATTAAAGAGGAGGTGGGTTACATTTATTTTATTAATGGATAATTATATAAATATAATTTTGAAATTGGATTTAAAAGTAAATTTTATTAATTTATATTTTTGAATGTTTTTTAATTTATGTACATATCGCCCGTCGCTCTTACCCCAAGGTAAGATAAGTCGTAACAAAGTAATTTTACCGGAAGGTGAAGTTAATAAGACAAACTATACTAATATATTCGTTTTTTACAATAATGAATAATTTGTGTGATTCAATTTAGTTTGATTATTTTTTAATTATAAAATATATTTAATTATTTATTTTTATAAAAATAATTTGTTTTTTAGTAGGGTTTATTGAAAAAATTATTATAATTATAGTTAATTTTTCTGTGAAGAAATTTATTTAATATAATATAAGTAAAATTAGTTTTTTGTACCTTTTGTATCAGGGTTTATTAAATTTAAATTAATTATTTAATTTTCTCGAAATTTAATGATCTAAATTAATATGTGACATATTGTTTCATAACTATTTATAATATTAATTTAGATGTTATATGCTTTCACATTAAATTATATCTAGTTTTCTAATAAATAGATTTAATCTATAATATTAAAGTATAATTTAAATTAAATTATTATTTATTTTAATATTAAATAAATTAAGGGATAAGCTTTAATTTATTATTAAAAATTAACTTTTAATTAAAAAATTTATAGGATTAATAACTTTCATTATTTATTTCGTTATAGTTATTTTTTTAATATTATGATTTTTTTAATGTTTTAAATTTTTATTAGAATTATATTATTAATCTTTTTTAATTTTAATAATGATAAAATTAGTAATTAATATAATTTAGTTTTAAGAATTCGGCAAATTTTATTTTCCCCTGTTTATCAAAAACATGTTCTTTAGATTATATTTTAAGATTTGGCCTGCCCTATGATTTATATATTAAATGGGTGCGGTATATTAACCGTACAAAGGTAGCATAATCAATTGTTTTTTAATTGAAGGCTAGAAAGAATGGTTTGATGAAAAATAAGCTTTTTTAAATTAATTTTTTTGAATTTAATTTTTGATTTAAAAAGATCAAATTTTTTTATGGGACGAGAAGACCCTATAGAAGTTCATTATTATATATATTATTTTTTTTTTGTTATTTATATGTATTAATATATATATTAATTTTGTTGGGGTGACATATAAAATTAATTAACTTTATAGTTTTTTTTTCAAATATTTTTGTATTTTTGATCCAGATTTTCTGATTATCAAATTAACTTACCTTAGGGATAACAGCGTAATTAGTTTGGAGAGTTCATATTGATAAACTAAATTGCGACCCCGATGTTGAATTAAAATAAAATATGGGGGCATAATTTCATATTTCTAGGTCTGTTCAACCTTTAAATTCTTACATGATTTGAGTTCAAACCGGCGGGAGCCAGGTCGGTTTCTATCTTTAAAATTTATATATAGTTTAGTACGAGAGGACCAATTATATTAATTATATTATTAATTTTTGATTATAATTACTAATTTGGCAAAGTTAATGCATTAAATTTAGAATTTAATTATGTAATTATTTTACATTTAGTAATTTTTATTTTCATTAATTTTTTTATAATTTTAAAAGTTTTATTAAAAGAAGCTTTTGTAACTTTATTAAAACGTAAAGTTCTTAGATATATTCAGCTTCGTAAGGGTCCAAATAAAGTTGGTTTAATAGGTCTTCTTCAACCTTTTAGAGACGGCTTAAAATTATTTTTTAAGGAACAAACTTATTTATATAAATCTAATTATTTAATTTATTATTTTATTCCTGTTTTTATATTGATATTATCTATATCTATTTGATTATTATATCCTTTTATAGTAAATGTTTTTGAGATAAATTTTGGTTTTATATTTTTATTATGTTGTTTAAGACTTGGTGTTTATGGTTTACTAATAACTGGTTGGTCTTCTAATTCTAATTATGCGATTTTGGGTTCTTTGCGTTCTGTAGCTCAAACTATTTCTTATGAAGTAAGTTTATCTTTTTGTTTGATGTGTTTATTGTTATTAGTTTATAGACTTAATATTGTTGATTTAATGATTTATCAAAATTTAGTTTGATTTATTTTTTTTTCTTTTCCTTTATTTTTTTGTTGAATTTGTATGTTTTTAGCTGAACTAAATCGTTCTCCCTTTGATTTTTCTGAAGGTGAATCTGAATTAGTTTCAGGATTTAATGTTGAATATAGAAGAGGTGGGTTTGCTTTTATTTTTTTATCTGAATATATAAATATTATTTTTATAAGATTTTTAACTGTAATATTTTTTATAGGTTGTAATTATTATAGATTTACTTTTTATTTAAAATCTATGATTATAATTATTTTTGTCTTATGAACTCGTGGAACTTTACCCCGTTTTCGTTATGATAAACTTATATCTTTAACTTGAAAGTGTTTTTTACCAGTTATATTAAACTATTATATTTTTTTTATAATATTTTTTTCTTTAATATTATATATATAATCATGTAATTTAGTGAAGTTAATAAAGGAATTTAACCTTAATATTATATTTTCAAAATATATACTTTTCTTAAGTTAATTAACTATAGTAACTTATCTCAAGTTTTTATAATAATAGGGTTAATAATAAAATATATAAAATATAAAATTGTTATAATTTGTCCAATTTCAATAAAGGGAGATTCTACTGGTCGTGCCCCAATTCATGTTAATAATAGTATAATATTAATAAATGTTCAAAATAAAACCTGGTTGATTGGATAGAATTTATTTGATTGAAACTTTATTGACTTTGTTACAGGGATGATAATTAAAATTATAATTGATAAAATTATTGCAATAACCCCCCCTAATTTATTAGGAATTGATCGTAAAATTGCGTAAGCAAATAAAAAATATCATTCTGGTTGAATATGAACCGGTGTGACTAAAGAATTAGCCTGAATATAGTTTTCTGGGTCTATAAACATTCGTGGTTCTAATAAATTTAATATTATGAATATTCATATTAAAATAATTATTCCTATAATATCTTTAAAAGTATAGTAGGGGTGAAATGGAATTTTATCCTTATTTCTATTTGTTCCTGATGGATTGTTTGACCCAGTTATATGTAGAAATACTAAATGAATAATTACTATTATTAAAATAACAAAAGGTATAATAAAATGTAATACAAAGAATCGAGTTAGGGTTGCTCTATTAACTGAAAACCCTCCCCATAATCAATTTACTAATCTATTTCCTAAATATGGAACTGCTGATAATAAATTAGTAATTACTGTAGCACCCCAGAATGATATTTGTCCTCATGGTAAAACATATCCTATAAAAGCTGTTGCTATAGTTAGGAATAAAATTACAATTCCTGTTATTCATGTATATAAAAGTTTTGATGATCCATAATAAATTCCTCGTCCAATATGTAAGTAAATACAAATAAAAAATATTGATGCTCCGTTAGCATGTATATTTCGAATTAACCATCCGTTATTTACATCACGAGTAATATGGATAACTCTATTAAATGCTTGATTTAATTCCGGGATATAGTGTATAGCTAAAAATAATCCTGATAAAATTTGAATTATTAAACAAAGACCAAGCAAGGATCCAAAATTTCATCATAATGAAATTCTAGATGGTGATGGTAAATCAATAATTGATGAGTTAATAATTTTAATAATAGGGTGTGTTTTTCGTATTGATTTTATCATAGTTTTTTATTCGAATTGGTCCTTCATTAATATTTGTAATTTTATTAATAATCATTATTGTTATAAATAGATAAATTAAAATTATAATTGTAATTATTGATGATTTTATATTATTTATTTTTATGATTATCAAATTATTAATATTTATATTGTTAAATAAATCAATATTATATATTAGATTAATTTTATTATAATTAAATATAATTAATAAAATCGTTACTATTATTGTAACAATAATATATTTTATTTGGGGGGTTTTTAAAATTTGATTTGAGGCAATAGATGCTATATATGAAAATAGAACTATTATTCCCCCAGCTATAATTAATATAATAATATATGATGTCCATGAATAATTTGAGATTATTATTATTAATATAGATAGGGTTAATGTTTGTAATAAGATTGAAAATCCTATTATAATAGGATTTATAGCGGTTATAAATAAGATATTAATTAGTATAGCTATTAATATAATTAATTTGATATCAGTAAATAGTTTAATTTAAAAATTTTAATTTTGGAGATTAATGATGGAATATTTTTCTTTACTGAAGTTTTAAAGTTATTTACTTTCTATGAATTACAAAATCATTATTTTATATAAACTATTAAAACTAATTTTAAATTTTGAAATTTTTATTAACTTTATAATAATTAGAGGTTTATTTGTATTTATTTCAATTCGTAAACACCTCCTTTTAACACTTATATCTCTAGAATACATAGTTTTAGTTCTTTTTTTTTTAATTTATATTTTTATTTTAATTTATGGAATAGAAATTAATATTTTAATAGTTTATTTAACCTTTTGTATTTGTGAGGGTGTGTTGGGTTTAGGAATTCTTATTTCATTAATTCGGTGTCATGGTAATGATATAATTAATAGATATTCAATTTTATTATGATAAAAATTTATGTTTCTATATTATTTTTAATCCCTGTATTATTGTTAAATAATAGGTTTATTTTTATAACTTTTCTTTTTTTATTTTTTTTTATATTATTGATATTTAATGTTAATATTTTTTATTGTTCTATTAGATATGTTTTTGGGATAGATAAATTAAGATATTTACTTGTTTTATTAACTATTTGAATTATTTTATTAATACTAATTTCTTCATATAATAATGCTAATATAGTTATGTTTATATTATTTTTATATATGTTAATATTATTTTTAATATTTAGATTTTCTTGTTATAATTTAATGTTGTTTTATATTTTTTTTGAATCAAGACTAATCCCTACTATTTTTTTAATTTTAGGTTGAGGTTATCAACCTGAGCGTTTATCTTCTGTTTTTTATTTGCTTTTTTATACTTTATTTGGTTCTTTACCCTTATTATTAAGTATTATATATATATATAATAATTATGGAACTTTATATTTTTTTATTTTAAATATTAATTTAAATTTTTATCTTTATTTGAGAATGGTAATTGGTTTTTTAATTAAAATACCAATATTTATATTTCATTTTTGATTACCAAAAGCTCATGTTGAAGCTCCTGTATCTGGTTCAATAATTTTGGCTGGTGTTTTACTTAAGTTAGGTGGTTATGGTTTAATTCGGGTTTTTAATTTTATTTGATCTAATATTAGTCATTTTAATTTATATTTTATTAATTTAAGTTTATTCGGTGGTCTATTAATTAGTTTTGTTTGTATATTTCAATATGATATTAAGTCTATAATTGCTTATTCTTCTGTTAGTCATATAAGTTTAGTAATTGGCGGTATTATAACTATAAATGTTTGGGGTATTATAGGCTCAATTGTTTTAATAATTGGTCATGGATTATGTTCTTCTGGTTTGTTTTGTCTGGCTAATATTATTTATGAACGTTCTAATTCTCGTAGATTTTATTTAAATAAGGGATTAATTTTAACTTTTCCTTCTTTAAGAATGTTTTGATTTATATTTTGTAGAAATAATATAGCTTCTCCTCCTTCTTTAAACTTATTTGGTGAAATTTTACTTATTAATAGATTAATGATTTGATCAAAGCTACTAATAATTTTATTGGGTTTATTATCTTTTATAAGATGTTGTTATAGAATTTATTTATATAGATATATTAATCACGGTTTAATTTATTCAAGTATTAAAATAAAATTAAATATTAATTGTCGTGAATATATTTTATTATTATTACACTTTATTCCTTTAAATATTTTAATTTTAAAACCTTTATTTTTGGTCTGTTTTTACTTAAATAGTTTAATAAGAATATTAATTTGTGGAGTTAAAGGTATAAATTTATGTTTTAAGTTAATGATTAAAATACATTATTTAATTTGACATATTATTTTATTTTTTTCAATATTAATTTTTTTAATATTTGATTTATATTTTATTTATATAGATAGGGTTTTAATAATTGATTATGAATTATTCACTTTAAATAGAATAATTATTTCAATAACTTTTTTATTAGATATAATTTCTTTTTCTTTTATTTCTTGTGTTTTATTTATTTCCTCTTTAGTAATTATATATAGACATATATATATATATGATGATGAAAATAAGGTACGTTTTTTATATTTGGTTTTATTATTTGTATTTAGAATATTTATGTTAATTATTAGACCTAATCTAATTAGAATTTTAATTGGTTGGGACGGGTTAGGTCTTATTTCTTATTGTTTAGTAATTTATTTTCAGAACTCTTCTTCATATAATTCGGGTATATTAACTATTATAATTAATCGTATTGGTGATGTTATAATTTTATTAAGTATTGCTTGAATAATAAATTATGGTAGATGACATTATTTTTATTATGTTTTTAATTATAGTTTTTTTAGTAAGTATATTATTATTATAATAATTATTGCATCTTTTACTAAAAGAGCCCAAATCCCATTTTCTTCTTGACTCCCTGCTGCTATAGCAGCCCCAACACCCGTATCTTCTTTGGTTCATTCTTCAACTCTTGTAACAGCAGGTGTATATTTATTGATTCGTTTTAGAAACCTTTTATATAACATAGATTGTAATTTTTTTTTGTATATTTCTATAATAACTATAATTATATCAGGCTTAGTGGCTAGATTTGAGTATGATTTAAAAAAAATTATTGCTTTATCAACCTTAAGTCAACTTGGTTTAATAATAGTAATTTTATTTTTTGGTTACCCAATATTATCTTTTTTTCATTTATTGACTCATGCTTTTTTTAAAGCATTGTTGTTTTTATGTGCGGGTTTAATTATTCATGTTATATCAAACACCCAAGATATTCGTTATATGGGTGGTCTTTATAATCAAATTCCTATTACTTTAAGATCTTTTTTAATTTCAAATTTATCTCTAACTGGTTTCCCATTTTTATCTGGATTTTATTCTAAGGACTTAATTATTGAAATTATATTATTTAATGGTTCAAATTTTTTTATTACTATTATAATATATTTTTCATTAATTTTAACTGTTGCTTATACCACTCGTTTGTTTTATTATTTAATTTTTATTAATTGCAATAAGATTACTTTAAATTCTTATTTTGAAAATTATTATTATAATTTTCCTATAATTTTATTAAGATTTATGTCTGTTTTTTCTGGTAGATTAATAAGATGAATAATTTTTTTAAATCCTGAATTTATTTTTTTGACTTTTCAGATAAAAATACTAACTTTATTAATGTTGTTCTTAGGCTTGTTTTTAGGTTTTTTATTGTCTTTATTTAATTATAATGGTGTGTTGTTTGGTTATAAAAATAACTTAGTTTTTAATTTTATAAATTCAATATGATTTTTAGTTTACCTAAATTCAAGATTTATAAATAAAAAGTTTTTTTTATATAGAAAAAAATCAAGTAATTTAATTGAATATAGTTGGGGTGAAAAAACTATATCTATAATATCTTATAATTTTATAATTTCTTTAAGAAAGATTAATCAAATTATATTTAATAATAATTTAAGGATTTATATAATTAGATTTTTTTTATTATTAGTTTTAGTTATTATTTATTTAAGTAGCTTAAATTAAAGCATAATATTGAAGATATTAGGATAAAATTATTTTTCTTAAATATTTATAGTAACTTATACATTTTATCATTGAAAATGATATGTTTTGTTTAAACTATATAAATAAAAAGATAAACGGAGTTTAACCGCTTTAAAAGATAGTTAGCAGCTTCTTTTACAAACCTGAATCTTTAATTGGAATATAATTCAATATTTTCATTAACAATGAAATGCCTCTATTTTGGCTTCAATTAAAAATAAGGGGAATAGTACCCTAATTTTAGGTCGAAACTAAATGTAAATTTTACTTCATTATTTGAGGAAAACTTAAAGTAATTTTTAATTGCAAATTAAATGTTATAAATTAACTATAACCCCTATGGGATTCAATTTAAAATATTTTTGTATCACTCATAATATAATCTAATTATTAATACTATCATAATAATTAAATTTAAAATAATTCATATTTTTAAATTTCTAAATTGTGAAATTATAATACTTGGAATTACAATTACAATTTCAATGTCGAATATTAAAAAAATAACTATAATTAAAAAAAAGTGTAGTGAAAAAGGAATTCGTGCTGATGATTTAGGATCAAATCCACATTCAAACGGTGTTAATTTCTCTCGATCTATATTTATTTTTTTTGAAATCACTGAGCATAAAAACATTAAAACTAATGAAATGCATATGAATATAATAATAGAATATATTATTGAAATTATTCTACCCTTTTTTTTGGGGGGGGGCTTAATATAAAGGCTCCTATATTTGTAGAATATTTTTTTATTTAAATTAATTTTTGATTTTTTTATTATTTATGAAAAATTTTATAATGGGTTAGGGGTTTTTTTATATTTATTTTTATTAATATATATTTAAATATATATTTTAATAATTTGCTTTTATTTTTTAATTGAATAAAAAATTAATTTGGGGTTATTTGTTATTCTTTCTTTAAAAAAGATCAATTAATTGGAAGTTAATTATATTAGTTTATACTAAAAGAATATCTACCTCATCAGTAAATTGATAAGTATAAAAATAATCAGACTACATCTACAAAGTGTCAGTATCATGCAGATATTTCAAACCCTAGGTGTTGTTTATTAGAAAATTGAAATATTATTGCTCGTATTATTGATACAATTAAGAAAATTGTTCCAATAATTACATGGATTCCGTGGAATCCGGTTGCTATAAAAAAACATGATCCATAAACTGAGTCTCTGATTGTAAATGTTGATTCTATGTATTCAATTGATTGAATAAATGTAAAAATAATTCCTAAAATAATTGTTATTAATAATCCCTTAATTGTATTATAATGATTTTTATTTATTAAGGCGTGGTGGGCAAATGTAATAGTAATACCTGATGATAATAGAATAATTGTATTTAATAATGGGACTGACATTGGGTTAAATGTATTAATTCCTTTAGGTGGTCATGTTATTCCAATTTCTACTGTAGGGGATAGTCTTCTATGATAAAATGCTCAAAAAAATGAAATGAAAAAAAATACTTCTGAGATAATAAATAATACTATTCCTATTTTTAATCCCTTTTTAACGATTAGGGTGTGTTTTCCTTGGAATACCCCTTCTCGAATAATATCTCGTCATCATTGTAATATTGTAAGTAGAATAATTATTGTTCCTATTATTATAATAGTTTTGTTATTTAGGTGAAATCATATTACTATACCTGATGTTATTGTTATAGCTCCGATGGATCCAATAATTGGTCATGGTCTATAATCTACTAAATGGAAATTGTGATTTCTTTTCATAAACTTCTCTAGAATATAATGTTGATAAGGTTGAGAAAACATATGCTTGAATAATTGATACAGCTGTTTCGAATATTATTAATAAAATTTGTACTATTATTAATAATAACTTATATACTATATTAACTTCAATAATTGAGTTACCTAATAGTGATATAATTAAGTGTCCGGCAATTATGTTAGCTATTAATCGTACAGCTAATGACCCTGGTCGGATTAAATTTCTAATTGTTTCAATTATAACTATAAATGGTATTAATGCGGTTGGTGTTCCTGTAGGTACTAAGTGTGCAAATATTATTTTATTTTTGTTAATTCATCCAAATAGTATAATAGATATTCATATTGGTAATGCAATTGATAGTGAAAATAATATTTGTCTTGATGATGTATAAATATATGGAATTAATCCTATAATATTATTAATTAAAATATATAGAAAAATAGAGATTATAAATATAATTATTTTTTTATATATTGGAATTAAGTTTTTAAATTCTATATATATAATTATTATTATTTTATTAAAAATGAAGTTTCTTCGGGATTTTAGCAGTCAAAAGTTTTTTGGAATTACTAATAAAAATAGTATAGATCTAATTCAATTTATTGATAAATTTATTGATGTTGAGGGGTCAAATGTTGAGAATAGGTTTGTTATCATTTTCAGTTGATGTTTTTATTTTTTATATTTTTTATTTTATTTTTGTTAATATAGTTTTTATTAAAATATATAATTATATTAATAATTAAGATTGAAATAATAAAAACTATTATTATAGTAGTTCATCATATTGGTGATATTTGAGGAATAAGAAAAATATTAAAAAAATTTCTTTAATTTGACAAATTAATGTTTTAGATAAACTAATTTTTCTCATTAAGAGTATATGTAATTTACTATAATATGGTTTAAGAGACCACTGCTTAATACTTTTCAGCCACTTAATGAATAATTTTTAATTCAGTTAATGAAGTTTTTTATATTAATTGCTTCAATAGTAATAGGTATAAATCTATGGTTAGCCCCACAAATCTCGGAACACTGTCCATATATAATCCCCGGACGATTAATATAAATTAGTGCTTGGTTTAATCGTCCGGGGATTGCATCAATTTTGATTCCTAATGATTGAATAGTTCATGAGTGAATTACGTCTGTAGATGTCGATAATATGCGAATTTGTGTATTAATAGGTAAAATAACTCGATTGTCTGTTTCAATTAATCGGAATTCATTTATTTCAATTTCTTGGGTTGGTTTTATATATGATTCGAATTCGATTTTTTTGAAATCTGAATATTCATAAGTTCAATATCATTGGTGACCAATAGATTTAATTGTAATTATTGGTGATTTGATTTCATCTATTATATATAAAATTTTAATTGATGGTATTGCTACAACAATTAAAATAATAATTGGTAAAATTGTTCAAATTAGTTCGATATTTTGGTTTTCTAAGTTAAATCGGTCTATTTTTTTATTAAGAATAAGTTTATTTATTACAATTCCAACTGTAATTGTAATTATAATTAAAATTATTATAATATTATCGTGAAATATAATTAGTTGTTCTATAATTGGTGAATTTGCATTTTGTAAATTAATTTGATTTCATGTTATAATTTCTAACAAAAGAATTATCTTTATATATGAGGCTTAAACTCATTGCACTATTCTGCCATATTAGAATGATCTAGATAGCGGGATTTCGTTGAAAGAGTGTTCAGCTGGCGGATAATTTTGTAATCATTCAATTCTAGAGTTTGAATTAATTTGATTTAAAATTATTCGCTTTGAAATTATTCTTTCTCAAATAATAAAAATGAATATTATTGTACCGATAATTGAGATTGTTGATCCTATAGTTGATAACACATTTCATGATATATATATATCAGGATAATCTGAGTATCGTCGTGGTATTCCTCTTAATCCTAAAAAATGTTGCGGGAAAAATGTTAGGTTTACTCCTAAAAATATAGTTATAAATTGTGATTTTAATCATTTAGGGTTAAGTGTTAAACCTGTAAATAATGGATATCATTGAATTATACCAGCTATAATAGCAAATACAGCTCCTATAGATAAAACATAATGAAAGTGTGCTACAACATAATAAGTATCGTGTAGAATAATATCAATGGATGAGTTTGCTAATACAATACCGGTTAACCCTCCTATAGTAAATAGAAAAATAAATCCTAATGTTCATATTATTGCTGGATTTAAATTTATTTTTGATCCATTAATTGTTGCTAATCATCTGAATACTTTAATTCCTGTTGGTACGGCAATAATTATTGTGGCTGATGTAAAGTATGCGCGTGTATCAACATCTATTCCTACGGTAAATATGTGATGAGCTCAAACAATAAATCCTAAAATCCCAATTGCCATTATTGCGTAAATTATTCTTAGTGATCCGAATACATTAATTTTTTTTCTTTCATTTATTGTAATGTGTGAAATTAACCCAAATCCAGGTAAAATTAAAATATAAACTTCAGGATGTCCAAAGAATCAAAATAAATGTTGATATAATACTGGGTCACCACCCCCTATAGGGTCAAAGAATCTGGTATTAATGTTTCGATCTGTTAATAGTATAGTGATTGCTCCTGCTAATACAGGTAATGATAATAAAAGTAAAACTGCTGTAATAATTACAGATCATACAAATAAGGGTATTTTATCTAATGTTATTCTTTTAATTTTTATATTAAGAATTGTTGAAATAAAGTTAATAGCTCCTAAAATTGATCTAACTCCTGCTAAATGTAATGAAAAAATTGTTAAGTCTACTGATGGTCCAGCATGAGCAATATTTCTAGATAGTGGAGGATATACTGTTCATCCAGTTCCTGCCCCCTTTTCTACTATTCTTCTTCTTAGTAAAAGTGTAATTGAAGGTGGTAGTAATCAAAATCTTATGTTATTTATTCGTGGGAATGCTATATCTGGAGCTCCTATTATTAGTGGTACAAGTCAGTTTCCAAATCCTCCAATTATAATTGGTATAACTATAAAAAAAATTATTACAAATGCGTGTGCTGTTACAATAGTGTTATAAATTTGGTCATCACCAATCAAAGATCCTGGTGTTCCTAGTTCAATTCGAATAATTCATCTTATTCTTATACCTACTATTCCTGCTCATATTCCAAATATAAAATATAAGGTTCCAATGTCTTTATGATTAGTTGAAAATAATCATTTGTTCAATATTTTTGTTGTGATTTTTAAAAAAATTATTAAAGTTTGATAAAGTGTCTGATTAAAGTTGTAAACTGTAAATTTATATAAGAATATTATTCCTTTATCGGTTTTATATTCAATTATGATTTTAGAATGCAATTCTAAAGGTGAATATTATTCTAAAACTTATACATAATATAATTTTAACTTTGAAGGTTAATAGTTTTAATTTAACTTAAAGTTTTAAATTGTTATTATAATAATTGGTAAAATTATATTTATTGAAGTTATATAAATAAGTTTGTTTCTATAAAATCTTGCTCATTTATTGTTTATTGATTTTATTATTATAAATGGAATAGTAATTCGAATATAGTAGTATAGTGTTAATATTGAACATATAATTATAATGAGGGTTGGTATAATTAGGTTTATATTAATTAATTTATTAATAATTATTCATTTTGGAAAAAAACCAATTAGGGGTGGTAACCCACCCATTCTTATTATTATAATAATTATATTAATTTTTATTATTTTGTTAGTGATCATGTTTAGTTGGTTTATATGCATAATTATTATTTCTTTAAATATTTTTACTATAAATACAGTTATTATAGAATAAATAATAAAATATTTAAATCATATTTCATTTTCAATTAGTGTTGATATTATTATTCATCCTATATGGTTAATTGATGAATATCCTATTATTTTTTTAATTGATGATTGATTAATACCTCCAATTGCTCCTACAATTACTGATATAATTACAATAAAAATAATATAATTATTTGTAATAATTTGAATAATAATTATTGGGATAATTTTTTGTAGTGTTATTAAAATTAAATTATTGTCTCATCTTATTTTTCTTATTATACTGATTAATCAGAAATGGAATGGAGCTGTTCCAATTTTTAATATAATTCTTATAAGTATAATAAAATAATATATATTAATATTTATATTTGTTATTAATATACATATTTTATTTATGAAAATTGAATAAATAAAAATTATAGATCCTATTGATTGAATTAAAAAATAAATTATTATTGATTCGGATGATTTATTATTATATTTTTTTGCAATAATTGCTATAAATATTATTATATTTATTTCTATACCTATTCATAATCTAATTCAGTTTTCTGATCTAATTACGATAATAATTGATATTATTAATATAATCATAAATAGTATTTTGTTTATATTAAATGAAATTAGAAAGAAGATTTATTTCTATATTCAGGGTATGAACCTAAAAGCTTAATTTAGCTTATCTTTCTATACTTAGGTGTTTGATGCACTTAGAGTTTTGATTTCTAAAGGTATAGTTTAATTCTATAAAGTATAATAAGAGTAAAATTTTACATTATCTATTCTATCAAAATAGCCCTTTATTCAGGCATCTTATT